TCGAAAAAATTTAACTGACTACTCATAGTCAGGGATAGAGGGAAATTTCTGAAGAATATTGTGAAAAATGAGTGGCAAAAAACGACAGAAATTGGCTAGTTATCATTATAAGAGATCCAATTTTTGGGTCATTAAGGAGCATAAAAAGTATAAAAAGAAGCTTCGAAAAAATTACAAGATATGATCTATCTGAATCTAAAGTCTCAATTCCAACAAGTAAAAAGGGGGGAATTTCCTTATTTCGAAATGGTTGATTATGAGATATTTCGATTTGTTTCTGATTTTTTATTGAATTGAGTTGTGTATATTTCGATACATATAAAAGATCCCCAAAAGAGTTTTATTTTATACTTGTTGCATATATGTCTGCTTTGACTCGAATGAATTTTCTGAAGAAACCTCAATTAAGTTATGTTATAGAAAAAGAGGATTCTTGCGTTTTTGCCCTCCTGCTGAGAAAGCATTCATTTCTCGGCTCATTTCTTAAAATACTTCAATTGGTACACGCAAGAAATAGGCCAATTCAGCAGCTTTTTGTTCCATTTCCCGTGGAGTAAAATTCTCATCAGTACGAGTCAATGGAATGGCTCCTTGGCCTCTGATATCCATATAAAGGACACGACGAGCATAAATACCCTCTTTAACTTCTATTCTGACGGACTGAATATCTTTTATAAGAAATCGGAGGAAGACCCGACGATTTTTTCCAGGAAATCCCCAACGAAAGATACACACTATTCCGTCTTTTCTATCAAATCGATCATAACCACTACCTACATTCCACGAAATTGTGCACCACAAATAGGAGCTAATAAAAAGACCCGCGATCCCATAGAAAGACATCACAATTCCTTGTGGAAAAAAAACTATTTGCTGAGACGGAAATAAAGATATCAAATTTCTACCAAGATAACTGGAGGTTCCAACCAACAAGAATCCTAATGAACCTAAAAAAAGGATAACAGCCCAGCAGAAATTACTTGTTTTTCGAGCCCCCGTTATAGGTTCTATCCATATATGTTCTGATCGACAACTCATACTTGATCCGGTTGCTTTTTTTGGAATTGAGAGAATACCCCAAATGAATTTGACTTTAGTCCTTTTGTTTCCGAAGTAACTCGCATCAACTAGCGCTAGTTTGATGTGAACCTTTAGGAGTAATTCATTAAATTGGTTAGATCTAAACTAATAACATACCCTTCGTATGATCTCACTAAAGATAGCCACATACATATAGATAGACCAACTTTACAGTTCAGCCATCCGTCGATTCGGGTCTATTTGAAAATAGCTAGAATCCATTTACCCCTATACCATTTTCTGCAGACATAAGAGTTTTTCGGCGGAAGCCGCTTATACCATATTTTGCTAAATGGATATCTGTGTTATGATACAAGCGTCAGTTTTGAAAAAAAAAAATAGATGAGATTTTGTCCCATCGGCTCTAAACAATCTTGTTTTTTTGAACATGAAGAAATAAAGAAGCCATTGCGATTGCCGGAAATACTAGGCCTACTAAAGGCACCAAAACGGAGGGAAAGTTAAGGGTTGTCATAGAATGGGTACCTCGATTTACTATTTGTACCTGTTATTATTATTTAGATTTTATATTTATTATTTATAATATAAAGATATCTTATTATATATAAAGATATCTTATTATAATTTGATAATTCTAAATTGGAATTATTATTACTTAATATCTATTAAGTATAGATCTAAGTATCTATCTAAGTGAGTATATAATGTAGTTTTTCATCTTTCTACATGAAAGATTTGAAAGGATATGGATGAGATATTATTATTATTCTTTTCTTCATTTTTTGCTCTTGTCTTCGAATTTCATTTACTAAGCAAAAAGTTTCTTAAAAATTAATTCTATTATTATAGAAGGGTTTGTTAGAATCCCATCCAGCAGGGATTCTTAGCCAAACATAGGATTATCGTAAGATATAGAAAGATAAAAAATTCTATATTTTCTAGATTTTAATTATATATGACGAGAAGAGGAGATTTTTTTGCCTAATTTCACGAAAATAAGAATTTCATCTTTTATCTTGTTGATAGAGGCTTCTTGATCAATAATCAGGAATATAGAAAAAGGGGCAGATTTTCTGTGACTTTTGATTCTTTATACAATTAGATCTTATGTCAACAAAGAAAACCCCATTCGTCTAATTTTGACTTGGATTCTGATAAACTAATTACTTGTTTGCTCAAAATAATTGAACTTAATGTTCTAATTTTTATTCAAAGGAAAGAAAGTGTGGAGTTGAAATAACTCACTCAGAACGCTTTTTAAAGGATTACGTGGTACGATTAGATCGAATAAGCCCTTCTGGAATAAATACTCAGCCGCTTGTGAACCTTCGGGTACTGTTTTATTCAATGTTTGTTCAATTACTCTTTTACCCGCAAAGGCAATGTAGGCATTGGGTTCGGCAATAATGATATCCCCCAACATACCAAAACTAGCTGTCACCCCACCGGTAGTAGGAGA